TGCGAGGCCCATGTAAGAGCACAACAGGTCTTTTCTAGAACCGCATACCTTGTCTCATAATCTATGAACTTCTTGCTGAGATAGTATATGGCTCTTTCCTTCCTACCCGTTTCATCGTGCTGACCAAAGACACAACTCATGGATGCTTCCATTACTGACAGATACATCAAGAGAGGTCGACCGCGGGGGAGAATTGAGTAGATATTTCTTAACTTTGTCAAACGCCTTTTGTCAACCCCACTTCCTTGTGTCTATCTTTTCTAAAAGGCGGGGTATTCTTTCTTTTCTGAGCAGTTTAAAGATCGGCTCACAGATGGGTGTGAGCTGGGCAATGAACCTGCTGATGTATTGTAGCCTGCCCCAAAAAGCCCTGATTTCTTTCTCTGTCTTTGGTACCGGCATGTCGATAATTGCTTTGGCTTTTGCAGGTCGACTTCGATTTCTCTTCTGCTGACAATGAACCCGAGTAGCTAACCTGACAAAGCACCAAACCTCCTCCCGGCTTTTTTTTCGGATGAAGACGAAGACTGTATTTCCGGAATCTGTCAAACACTTTCTTCAAATTCACGGTCTTCTTAAGCCGCGATCATGTCATCGACATAGACCTCCATTTCCTTGTGAATCATATCATGAAACAGCGCAGTTATGGCTCGCTGGTACGTCGCCCCGGCATTCTTTAGACCAAACGGCATCACCTTGTAACCGAACGCGCCCTCCTATCTGATATGGTGATAAACGCTCTGTCTTCCTCGGCCATCTTGATATAACCAGATCAAGATGGCCGAGATCAAATCTACAGTGGATGGGCCATTCTCGTTTGACCGAAGAAGGGATGCCAGGGTACGCCAGAGTGTAGATGGCCCCGAATGCCTTTCCTTTTAAGCTCCGTTCAAGTCTTCTTGTGAGTATGATTTTAATATGATTTTACTTCGTGTTAGGAAATGCTTATAGTCTTCTTGTCCCAAATCGTTTAAACGATTGGTGTTCGGGTTCAGTCTTTGACTTGTTACGCAATGGTGAATTCGGTTCCTCCCTCTAAGAATTAGGTGAGTGAACCACCCTAGCGCAAGCACTAGGCGAGTACTCTTCCTTACCTTAGAAGGTGACATTCCGCCCTCTTTCGATTCATCTATAAACTTCGAAAAGGAAAGGGATTGGAGTTCTCCTGTCTGAGTTGCTAGTACATAGCTTTCTTTGATCAAAAGCCTAAACAACGAAAGGTAGTTTACGCGCTTGCTTACTCGACTGCTAAGGAGAGGAGCGGAGTATACATATAGAGGGAAAGCCCTGAAAGAAGGAATGGGCGCGGGGCCCGAGGTTGCACCTTTGTAATAGTACCATGATCAAAGGGATATAGCATTTCCGGCTTATAAGGCTTTTGAGGTTGCTGCGGTGGCTTTATATAATAGTTCTTTTTCCATTTGTCCGTCTGTTGATAACATCCTGTGTATTTCAAGTCATTATCGTCGTACAGCTTCTTCACCTTCGGCGCCTTTGCAGAGCTTGCATTCCAACACAATGCCTTTCTTTCAGAACCTCTGCTATCCGGTCAGTCAATATCAGTAGTGGAGGAAGACCCCGGAGTGTATTGACTTCATCTACGCGCCTCGAGAGTGGGCTCCTTGCCAAGTGCATCGACTTCTTTATTGATTGGATTCGGCGGCATAATTGTATTGATAACGACTTTATCACTTAAAAGATTGGATTTTAGCCCAGAAGCGGTTAATGCACGAGGAGATAACGGATTTGTGGATCCACGATTTTGCTTTCATTTAAAGATTTCTTGTCATGTCATCAAAAAGGCATGATTCTCTTTCTTGGTAATAGGTGGAAGTCTTCTTTTTCCGTAACCTGAACAGGAGCGGAATGGTAACAGCAATGGAATGTGTTCCGTTAAATGAATGAAAGGATTGGGCTTTGAGCCTAGAGATAGAGAAAGGGAAAAGGCAAGGGGAGAGCTGATCTTCCAGTTCTACAGTAAAGGGGTTCGAGCCGAGCGTCAATCCAATCACAATTCGAAAGCTATGGTCCAAGCCCAGATCTTGCAGTTGGAGCATGAGTCTCTAGGAGAGGAGGAACAAAGTAACTCGACCATAGGCAGAGGAACAACTACTTCCTACCATTCGTATTCTTTCCGAGAGCGCATTCACACGACGGGCACGTTCCAAGATCTCCCGAAACGAGAACCTAACACATGGTTTATTGATAGTAAGCTGATTAAATAAATGGATCATAGGTTGGTTGAATATTGAGTTCCGCTTCGGCTACGTGTTCTGTTCACGCGCTACTAAGCCGCACACAGGATCTTAGACAGGTTTCGTCCCCTTTCGGGAACACCTTCTTACTAGTAGGGGCTAAGCCTGATGCAAATATACTGAAAAAAGAAGATATCCTATGGTCGATTCTACGAAGAGTAGATTCGCCCCTTATGTTATGGCTCGTCTCGCGCTTAGTCACTCGCGGGATCAATTGACTTTTATTAGTATCCAGCGTCGTAGCGCGTCTCTTTATATAGAGTCGTTCCTTCCAGAGGAGTAGTCTCTTTCAAGTTAGTGAAGTGAAACTCTGGACGGGGAAGAAGCCGTCAATACTGGATAGTTTTAGTCATTGATTTTATGGTAAGTAAGGTACTAGTTCAGTTATAGTGCTGGAAAACTCAGATGCTACACACATGGGCTGGAAAGTCTCTCCTTTATGTTCTTTACATTACAGTTGACCGACTCAATCCATCAATGTTTTCCCCCGGAAAATTTTCCTACATATCCAACCTGTGAAGCTGGAGCTGAGCGAGAATCGGATTCTGATACTTGAAACAACTCGGCACTCGCATCGGTAAAATATCGTCTAATAGATAGACCTGGAAATCGATGCTTTCTAGCTCCTCACTTCCGGTCGGTGCGCCTCCCCTTTTTGTTTTCTTTGATTCACAAGCTGGAATTGAACCAGCATCTCCGGTTGCTTTCCCGGCGCACTTCCCTTTATTTATTGTTATAAAAAAGACTTACCCCGCAAGGAAAAGACAGAAGACGTACGCAGCTCAGAAAGTATGTTCAATTCTCCGTGTGGATCGGCGCAGGTCAAAGAAAGGAAGAATATAATTACAGAATGCCATCATATAGAAGAATTGATACATTACTACAAGGAAGAAAGTAGATGATCACGTAGGGCGAATGAATCAAAGAAGGGGAAACTTCTCCATCCCAGAAAGCGGAGTTACTTCTTGAATCTTTAAATAGAGAGCCCCATTAACCAGACAAGCTACCTCACAGAAAGGATGACCAAGGGCCAGTTGACGCAGCAAGCTAGAGCTATGAAACCGCCCCTTTCTCATTTAACTCGTCGGATTATGAATGAGATATTTAGACGTCAGCTTGAAGGCTACGATTCCTTTCTTCTGTCTAGCGGAGTGAGCGAACCACTAGATGATCCATACTTCGCATTAAACCGTGACCAACATGCCCCGCCCGAAGGCACAACTATGAGACCAACCTGGTTGCGATGTCATTGATCAGAGCTTTGGATCCCCCTTCTAGAAAGAAGAAGACGGAGAATGGCCCGTCTTCGTGATCCAGCATAAGTAAAAAAGTTTCTTCAACCCAGGGATCCCTGTCCAGCCTGTTAAGGGAGAGGACACTGTGGGGCCTAGTTTACTTGTTCTCTTTGATTCCTCTGGACCAATGAAGACAGACGAGCCCATTGGCTTTACTAGATACAGAATCAATGTAGGTAGATCCAGAATGACACCAATCCAATCTCAATGAAATAAAGAAAACTGCATCAACAACCTCCTCTTCTTAGCCGCTCTCTGTTACTAATAGGTCACTCATTCTGGACCAAAGAGGGGAATGCATGAATGAAACCCAATCACTTCTGTCACAGCCCAAATATATTATTATATGTCACCCTCGAATCTTCTATCAAAGATGGTATGTGTCTCAAATCGGATATTGAATACTTAATTTCGTGTTCGATGCGGATCGCTAGCTATCACCGGGGGGAGTGGCAGCTAAGAAAGCGTTGCGAGTCACGCCACCGTCTTTGGAAGCTTTGGGAACTGGACCTGCCCATCGGAGAGACTGAACTGCAGAACTCATCAGAGAGGGGGGGATATGAGAATTGGGATTTTTTCTTTTATATAGATTAGAGCGAGTAAAGATGAATAAAAGCGTTACAGTTCTAGCAGGTGACCGAACGGACTAAGCCCGAAAGAAGAAAGAAAATTAATATTGGCCAAGCCAAGTGCATATGTACTCAGGAAAGCAATTGATCGATGGGACGGGAAAGAGAGTTTCTATCACGAGTTTAGGCACCTTTTGGGCTGGGGATGGGCTTTCTTTTAAAGTATGGTACGCGTAACTGACCCTCTAATGTCAATGATTCTAAAACAGCTCGACTGACATTTCCTTCTGTCTATAGATTCCCCAGAGGGGGCCCGGGGTCGGTAGAATCCAGAAACGTGGTATCAGCAACTAAAAGGTTCGCTACACCGGTCGATGTGGTGGTTGAAGAAGTCTTCTTTATTAGTCATCGATATGAGATACATTCCCAGATCTGGTCGGATGAACCGTACTCTAAGAAGTTGACTGAAGTGATCCTTTTTCTAGTACCCGGCACAGACCTGTCACACACATTCTTAATTACTTACACCGGAGAAGATCGCCCAGGAGGGCTTGTCCAAAGCATAAAAATGAAGTCTGAGCTGTCATTATGAAAGATGGCACGGATTGACTTGGTTGATGAAGGGTTCGTGTAACCATACCGAATTCGCACCTCCAGGCGCCTCCCTAAAGCTCACTTCCTTCTTGGGGACCCCGACTCTGACGATGTGTATAACGCATTTTACGTCCTCGAATGTATGGAATGGTTAACGGGCAATCGTAGAGAGAGAAGCCCTTATTCAATACTTCATTCATAGGAGACCACGCAGAGCAGGTGTAGCGTTCGTAGCAACCGAACCATACTACTTGACTATGTAATTAGTTGAGGAAAGTAAGTCACCCACCAAGTTAATAGAAAATTTCTATGCTTGGTTCAAAGATCAAAACGTTGACAAGGGGAAAGAGCCTTAACCATATAACTAAGAAAGAGACCCACAGTCTCGTAGCGACCGTTAAGCTCGTAGCAAGAAATACAGAGCCATTGCGGATGATTTAGATAGAGGGCGCAGGAAGGTGTAGGCAGAAGCTTTCTGAGTCGGGGAGTTAGAGACCTTGAAGGTTACCCGAGACTAGCCTTTTTAGGTTTCCGGTATGCGTACCATCAAGGTCTTGTGAAGAGCCAGGTCCATAAGCTAATTATAAAAAACTGCTTTGGTGCAAGGGATCAACAGGACACTAACCAATTCTTCTTCTTTTTGCGGACACAGGAACGGGAATAATGAATGCATACTCGTATGGATGCCCTTGCTTGTAGAATGCACGTGGGAGAAGCGATAGGCGACACAGAGGACTCTATCTTATTTTTTCTTGCATTGGTTTTAGTTAGCAAGGCATACTTTTAAATAACCTATGTCTCCGACTGTAGAAAACTTTTCCAATCACGGGTAAGCCGCGTGACGATGTCGATTAAACAGTGAACTCCCACGTCACCTGTAGGCAAGGAGACAGTCCGGACCCTTATGAGATCGTAAGCTTTAAACATCCTATCGTACTTATGGAATTTATGTAGTTGTTCTTTCCGGCCGGGTCTAAGACCACAGGAGGGTCCAACAATTTGACAACGCCAACGTCGTAATTACTCGACGCTCTGCATACCACGAGACGTACTGAACGCAGGCCTTGACCCAATACTGGAAGGACAAGCGCTCGACAATCTCGATGCTGTCTTCGTCTAAACATTCATAAAGCCCCCGATCGTACTTACTCAACAGCTTTCCAATCTAGCTCACAAGGTTCCAACAAAATTCACCGGACCATCCCTAATTGATAAGACGTCACGAGGAACCCTTCCGGGAACCCCAGCCCCCAATCTCAAAGGGCCGTGGTAGTATGCCCTCAGGACTATAGGCCACCAAGATGTGGCGGTACCAATGCCGATTAAACTGCGAATTCAAAGTTGAGGCAGACACACAATAAGGGCGATAACCCGCACCTTATCAGACGTAATAAAGTCTGCAAACTTTGTTTGATCCCTAAACTTTGTTGTACCAGCATCCATGACAGAGCGTGAGTTGCAGCTCTAACCCTAATTCCGGAAATAGGTATCTTCTAAACTTTCTTGTCCTGCGGGTGATATCGGTTAAAGGAATCTTTCCTGTCTTCTGTAGCCTTACTTTAAAGCTCACTCTATAGTGGCAGGAGGACTTTAACCAGCGATTCTTGCCCTCGTCTCTTGCTACTGATTGGGATACTATACTGGTTATTTGGTTATTCACATTCGCTATCATATTATTTGTCACATAAGCATGGTACCTTACGTTCAATCAGATATGATGATTCGAAAGCTTCAACCTCTACTGACTGGGATAGCTTCCTTTTTCCAGCTGATTCTGAATTCAGATATTGATGCCACTGCAATGAAGTCCATTACTGGTTTTGAAGTATCTGGAGCGGTAGATAGAACCTGGAGCAGCAGTCTAACTGCCAATAGCTTAGAAGTGACAAATCGCTTATCTAAGGATTTCACCAAACAAAGTAGGTAGCGGCAGCTCCCAAGGGGTTCCAATTCGTCTCTCACACAGAATAGGGGGGAACAGCAGATCAGGGTCATCTCTTATGGCATTTCCAGTCATTCAAATAACGTATGGAAGTTGTGGCATTTGTAGAGAGATTCTCGCATGGGGGGGACTAGGAGTAGTAGAATCGATCGTATTTTCGAATGATGAGCTAGATATTTAAATGATACCATACGCTCAATTGAATCCATGGCCGTGGTACCGGGATCTGGCAAAAGAAATTTCCTGCCTAAAGGCGCAAAAAGCGAGTAATTAATCTTATAGCTAGGCGCGTGTATTGGTACAAGAATTGCTCTCTGTCCGAGTGACTTAGAATAGAAAGAGTAGGGGCCCATCTGAGTACAGAAATGAATGATTCTTTCCCGTTGTAGTTGTCGGTCCTAAAGGCAAGAGCAGTTCCAGGTGGTCCAGTGGATTAAGCCATTGATCATGGGTCAACGACGGAACGAAGAAGTCAAGTAGGTTCCTCGAAGCCCGGTAACCCCGCCACTAAAGGGGTAAAGCCTGAAAGCCAAGCCCGTGTAAGAAGCTATTCTTCTCTCTCCCGCCCTTAGTAGGGTCCCTTTTTGTGGAATAACTATAAGTTCTTTTGGGCACCTAATAGTAAGTCTTTCTATGTGTCCAAGACTAGCCCCCTCCCCGAGGGAAATGAAAGAAATGGGCATGTACCGAAAGTAGAAGGGAAGTCCCCGGTGATCCCTATCCTTTTTGGGAGTCAGTCTTCCCTCCGGACTCGTGTTTGGGAAATTCATAGTCATACAAAACATGGTTTCTAATTTAGGAATGCATGTATTTTTTTGTAAGATATATTGTAGAAAGGGGGGATG